TGCCTTCTGCCCATTCTTTAAACTCCGATTCATAGAGAAATCTACGATCAAAGATAGAACGAGATCCATTTTCCACCATCTCTAAGGGATTCCTTGGTTCGGGCCGAAGAAGCGAGGATCCCACCAGAGCGCCTTCTACTACTTCTAATAGGCCATCAACTAGATCAGAATCCGTCTCAACGAGTCTATAAGAAGTGATCCAATTTTTTTCATCGGGTCCGGGTAGAGACCAAAGATCTTGAGCGATCGATCCGGCAGAACAACTCAAAAGAGAAAGAAGTATCGTTAATTTCTTCATGTTCGTTCCAAGTTCGAAGAACCATTTGTACAAATAAGGATCCCCTTCGTAACATGATTGCTTCTTCATATAGATAGATATAGGATCTATAAGGCAGCAATTATTTATAAGTACATTTTGTGCAACAGCCCTTCCTATCTGATAGAAAAGGATCCCATGATCCGGAACCGGTCTTACATGGGCTCGCAACTCCCAAGTTTGTCTATGAAGAGCGAATCGAATTGTATTCGTGTCTATAATTGATTTCTTCTGTGTAATACTAATCGATAGGGCCTCATTGGTAATTGCTACAAGATCTCGTGCATTGTAACCCATGGCTATGGACCCGAATCCATTAGTATGGAACATTTTCTTTTCCAAGTGAAATCCCCTAGTATATGAAAGGGTGAAAACGTGCTTTCGTTGTTGTGGAATAAGAAGCCTTCGTATCTTAATGCATGTATTTAATTTATTCGGAGCTATTAGAGCGGGATCCACTTTTTGGGGAATATGAGTCGAAGCAATAACAAGAATATCTCTAGTGGACCGTCTTTCACAATTCCCGGAGAGATAGTTCAATAATAAACCGAGGGACTCCGACTCATCCACATACAGATCATGAATGTTTGGAATCCATACTATGCAAGGAGACATTGTTCTTGCCAATTCGAATTGCAAGTGGATAGAAGCTAGGTCTATTTCCAACTCGATAATATACCTAAGTATCTCATCATCCACCGTATACTCCTCCCTCAGCTCCGGGTCCGAGTCCAAGTTCGAATAAAAAGAGTCACGATCATCAATATCGTCCACATCTTTAAGCGCATCCATATAGTCCTTAGCAGGATCGCTATCATCATCAATATCCACATCATCAAGCGCTTCCGTATAGTCCTCAGGATCGAGATCATCAATAACTATTTTCAAATCCAGCTTGTTCAGAAATACCGTAATGAAAGGAAGATAGGAGTTTGTCGCTAGGGATTTGACCAAATAGGATCGTCCAGTTCCTATAGGACCTATCACTAAAATACCCCTAGAGGGGGATAGGGCTAGGCGGAACGAAAAGGGTTTTGGTTTTCCATGAGATGGGAAATGAAAACTATTAACCCCACACGAGGTTTGTGAATAAGTGATTGTCTGATAATGAGCAAGGAATATCCGTCTTTCTGCTAAACAGGATGTATTGAACTCATAATTCATTAGATCCTTTTGATGAATGTCAACTACGTATCGTAAGTAAATTGCTCCCGCTTGTTCAAACATTTGATAACCATAGTCACTCTTTACTAAATGATCAATATGAGTCAGACTCCATAGAATTTGATCAATCCCTTTTTCTGGCCTTAAGGTGGAGAAATGAAACGAGTAAACTCTCTCTTTATCCAAAAACCAATCACAGGTCTCGATCCAGGATTCTATTTCATCATGAGTCTGAAACCTTTGTCCTTTTCTTATCCATGAATAGATCTCTTTACTTGTATGACTTAGATGTCTCGTATTTCTCGAAAAAGTGATTCGATTGATGGGATTTGGTATGATACTTATGAGATCGATGAGATTGAAAAATATCTTCTGTATAAATTTGACCCCATACGCGGGACCACCACCAAATAGCGCAAAACCCAGTATTTCTGCTAGAAAATCTTCTAACTGTTCCTGAGCAACTAGAAAGAGATTCTTTAACCAGAAAGAATTCGGTTCAGGTTTAGGATACCCATCCACAAGTTTGTACACCTCAATCATGTATGATGGAATCGTCAAAGATTTTATCCTCTCGAACTCTGTCTGTAACTCACTAGAGTCTAGGGAAACAGAGAAAAGAAGTACCTGAACGAGACATCCAGCAAGAAGAAGAAGTAAAAGGCTTGAATAGAGGAACTCCCGAACATTTGGCGAGCTCAGATGTGTCGATATCAACAGTGACTCATTATTTCGATGAATCATTTCTTCGACCCGAAGAAGCCTACGGAAACACTTCCACGAAATATCACTTGAAATCTCACTTATCGGTGCCCACAATCCCCACAATTTTAGTTTAAGAGCTCGCCATTTTAGCTTAAGAATTCGCCATGCTGATCTGTGCATAATATAATGAAAATTGGATACAAATTTGTGACTGCTACTTAGCATCGGCAATAGGTCTGAAAAAGCATCTAAAAATATCAAATTTAGATATTTGTACCCTGTCGAAGTAAAGAACCACGGCATATATGTTTGGAA